CAATATATTAGAAAATTTAGTATTCCGGTGTTTTATAATTTTTTTAGTCCTAGTTTTTAGGCTATATTTTAGATGTGCTAAAAAATATTTATATGTTATATATAATATGTGGTGGCATAAGTCAACCCTTACTGAAACTTGTTGACTTTGATACGCTCGGCCCGTCCTCCCTGGTTTTGGGGTTTGACAGGAATACAGGATTTGCCGGGCGTAGGGGGTAAGGGGGTTTGTCGCGCAAAAACGGGGGGCATATAGAATAATAGTATGTGAATAAGGATATATTATGCACCTGATATAAACATATGTAATTCTTGAGTTATGTCTTACGATCATTAAGTTGTATTATTTGCGACCACTATGTTCCACCTTGAGTTGTTATTGAGCCTGCACTCTGAGATGTACGTGAAAGGCAACCAAAAAGAGATACCCTATGCATTTAAAAGAACGCTCGGCTTGGGGGGTAACGAGACATATGTACTACACCATTAATCAAATGCCAGTATAATTATCCGATAATGGAATAATGAATATTATGGACCTGAAATAGGAACCAGATGCCAGTAATAGTTCACTAAGTGAGACCCCCACAATTATTGTCCCTGATTCTATCATTAATGTTTAACATTTATATAAACTGGTTGGTGGTTTCTTACTACATTAATATTGTGTGAGTAAATCCTAATTGATTTAACAGAGTAAAAATGTGAGGACAATATTATTTGGACGCTCCCATAAGTTTAAGTTTAGTTAATTTAGTGTTGAATTTACATTATATGTAAATGTACCCTTTCAGGTAAGTACTTGCTTTATGGTCTAAATATTTTATTGGTGATTATACATGAATGTACTAATACATTAATGTAATATTATGCATATTATGTACTATACCATAACGCTATGCAGAAAATAGTTTAATTTAGAATTCTGGCTTTGGGAGCCAGGGGTGAGAGTTAAAATCTCTTTTTTCTGGCGGCGCTAGGGGGGATTTTAACCTCCGATCTTCGGATTACAAGACCGATGCTTTGAAACTAAGCTACTAGGGCAGACTCATTCAAGTGCTTTATTTTCTAGTCATCCGGCTAGGGGGAATAGGACTAGAAATAGGGCGAAGTATAGGACTGATGCAATTTGTCCAATAATAATGAAGGGGTGTTCTACTGGTATTCCTCCAATTCATGTTAAGATAATTATGTCTGCAACTAGGGTTCAGAATAAGAATTGGGTGATTGGTCGGAATGTTAGTCCTCGTTGTTTTGATGTATGTAAAATTGGTACTACTATTAGTACTAGGATAGAGAATAGGAGGGCTAGGACTCCTCCTAGTTTATTTGGGATGGATCGAAGGATAGCGTAGGCAAATAAGAAATATCACTCAGGTTTAATGTGGGGTGGGGTAACTAGTGGGTTTGCTGGGGTAAAATTTTCTGGGTCTCCTAGCAGGTTAGGGGAGAATAGTGCTAAGGAGGCAAGGGCTAGGAGTATAACTACGAAACCTAGGAGGTCTTTGTAGGAGAAATACGGGTGGAAGGAGATTTTGTCTGCGTCGGAATTTAACCCTATTGGGTTATTTGATCCTGTTTCGTGGAGAAACAGCAGGTGGAGAATGGTTGCTGCTGCGACAACAAATGGAAGAAGGAAGTGGAAGGCAAAGAATCGTGTGAGGGTTGCATTATCTACTGAGAAGCCCCCTCAAATTCATTGTACTAGGGCATCTCCTACGTAGGGAACGGCTGACAGGAGGTTTGTGATGACTGTGGCACCTCAGAAGGATATTTGCCCTCATGGGAGGACATAACCGACGAAGGCCGTTATTATTACCAGAAGGAATAGGATGACTCCAATGTTTCAGGTTTCTTTGTACAGGTATGATCCGTAGTATAGGCCTCGAGCAATATGTAAGTAGAGGCAAATAAAAAAGAATGATGCTCCATTTGCGTGTATATTTCGGATAAGTCAGCCGTAATTGACGTCACGGCAGATATGGGCCACTGAGGAGAAGGCTGTGGAGATATCGGAGGTGTAATGTATTGCTAGGAATAGTCCCGTTAGGATTTGGGTAATTAAACATAATCCTAGTAGTGACCCAAAGTTTCATCATACTGAGATGTTTGAGGGGGCTGGGAGGTCGACTAGTGCGTCGTTGGCGATTTTAATAAGGGGGTGTGTTTTTCGTAGGCTTGCCATTAATGGGTTCTTATAGTTGAATAACAACGGTGGTTCTTCAAGTCACTGGTCTCGGTTAGAATCCGAGTGAGAATTATGACTTATCTTGTATCTTTACTGTTAATAGCTTTAATTATTGGTTTGGTTGCTGTGGCTTCTAATCCTGCACCCTATTTTGCTGCTTTGGGTTTGGTGATGGCGGCGGGGGTTGGGTGTGGGGTGTTAGTTAGTCATGGTGGGTCTTTTTTGTCTTTGGTTCTTTTTTTAATTTATCTAGGGGGCATGCTTGTGGTGTTTGCATATTCGGCGGCTTTGGCTGCTGAACCTTTTCCTGAAGCTTGGGGTGATCGTTCTGTGGTTGGGTATGTGTTAGTCTATCTAATTGGTGTTGGGTTGATGGTTGGTTTATTTTGAGATGGCTGGTATGAGGGGTCTTGGGTGGTTGTTGATGGTTTGAAGGAGTTTTCTGTGTTGCGGGGGGATACTAGCGGGGTTGCTGAGATATATTCATCTGGTGGCGGGATGTTAGTTATTTGTGCGTGGGTATTGCTTTTAACTCTGTTTGTGGTGTTGGAGTTAACTCGGGGCCTAGGTCGTGGGACTCTTCGGGCGGTTTAAATTGTGGCTAAGAGAATGGCCAGAGCTGTGGAAAGCAGGAAGATTGTTAAATAGGTTTTAATTATTCCTCGCTGGGCGTCGCTAATAGTCTTAGCCATTTTAATTTGGGTTGAAGAGGCTCCCTTTGGACCTGCGGCTTCAAATCATGTTTGGTCTACTATTTGGGTGGCGGCTAGTTGGCCCAGGGTTAAATTTAGTTTTGGAACTAGTCGGTGGGTGATTGCTGGGAAGTAGCCTAGTATGTTGGAGAAGTGATGTAGTTGAGCTGTGGGGTGTGTTTTAAATTGTTTATTAGTTAGAGCAGTGAGTTCTAGGGCTGTTAGCAGTCCAATAACTGTTACTACAATGGCGGCTATTTTGAGGGCTATGGGCATAGTTATGATAGGTGTTTTTAAGGGTAGAAAGTTGGATGTAATAATAAGTCCTGCGATGATGCTTCCTCAAGCAAGTCGTTTGATAGGGTTAATTACTGATGGGTTATTTTCGTTAATTGGTGAAAGTGGCAGGAATCGGGGTGTTCCCATGTTAACAAAGAAGACTACTCGGAAACTATATACGGCGGTAAAGGAGGTGGCAATGAGTGTAAGGGTTAGGGCTCAGGCGTTTAGGTGGGAGGTATTTAGGGCTTCAATAATGGCATCTTTTGAAAAGAATCCGGCTAGGAATGGGGTTCCCGTGAGTGCTAGGCTGCCAATTGTTAGGCATGTTGAGGTAAATGGCATAAGATTTTGTAGACCCCCTATTTTTCGAATATCTTGTTCATCATTAAGGCTGTGGATAATTGATCCCGAGCACAAGAACAACATCGCCTTGAAGAAGGCGTGTGTACAAATGTGAAGGAATGCTAGTTGTGGTTGATTTAGCCCAATTGTTACTATTATGAGTCCTAGTTGGCTAGATGTAGAGAAGGCCACGATTTTTTTAATGTCGTTTTGGGTGAGGGCACAAGCAGCTGTAAATAGGGTGGTTAGGGCTCCTAGGCATAGGCAAATTGTTAGGGCAAGTTCGTTGTTTTCCATAATTGGGTGGAGTCGAATTAGAAGAAAAATTCCGGCTACAACCATGGTGCTGGAGTGAAGTAGGGCAGAGACTGGTGTGGGGCCCTCCATGGCGGAGGGGAGTCATGGGTGGAGGCCAAATTGGGCGGATTTTCCAGTTGCTGCCAGAATAAGGCCAGTTAATGGGAGGGTTATGTCGAAGTCTTTTGATAGGAAGAAAATTTGTTGAATCTCCCATGAGTTTAGGTTTATTGCAAATCAGGCCATACTTATGATTAGTCCAATATCACCCACTCGGTTGTAGATAACGGCTTGTAGGGCTGCTGTGTTGGCATCTGCTCGTCCGTATCATCAGCCGATTAGGAGGAATGATATAATTCCAACCCCCTCTCATCCAATAAATAGTTGAAATATGTTGTTGGCTGTTACTAGGATAATTATGGCTACCAGGAATAGCAGCAGATATTTGAAGAAACGGTTTATGTATGGGTCGGAGTGTATATACCAAGATGCGAATTCGAGGATAGATCAGGTTACGTAAAGGGCAATAGGGGTAAAAATAAGTGAGTAGTGGTCAAATTTAAAGCTGATATTGACGTCAAATATTGTGGTATTTATTCAGTGTCAGTTTGTAACGATGGTTTCAGTGCCTTGGTCGAGGAAAAGTATGAGCGGAATAAGGCTAATGAAGAATGCGGAGCTTACAGCGGTTTTAACGTGTAGTGTTGCTCATTTAGGGTTTAAAGGGTTTGGACTTAGTGAAGTGAGTAGAGGATAAATTAAAATAATGATAACTAGGACCAGTGAAGAGGATAGGATTAAAGGTGTTGGGTGCATAGCTTCCACTTGGATTTGCACCAAGAGTTTTTGGTTCCTAAGACCAATGGATGAGCTGTTATCCTTTAGAAGCGCGAGAAAACCACGGAGTTTAACCGTGGGTTATAAGTATTAGCAGTGCTTATTGCCTCGGGCCTTTCTCGGTGAGTAAGAGGATTTTAACCTCTATCTTTAGAATCACAATCTAATATTTTTAGTTAAACTATACTTACTAGTAGCATCAGCCTCATATAAGTTCTGGTTTTGTTACTAGGAGAATAACTGGGATGAGGTGAAGTGTTATTAGTAGGTGCTCTCGGGTATGAAATGGTGGTAAGCCTACAATGTGGTTTGGTGCTGGGCCTCGTTGAGATATTAGGAACAGGTAGAGGGAGTAGCCAGCTGTAATCAATGTTCCAATTCCTGTAAGTATAATAGTTCATGGGGATCAATTAAACAATGTGGTGATGATTATGAGCTCTCCTATAAGGTTTGGGAGGGGTGGAAGGGCCAGGTTAGCTAGGTTGGCGATGAATCATCAGACTGCTGTCAGGGGGAAAATTATTTGTAGGCCTCGCGCAAGGATTATGGTTCGGCTATGTGTTCGTTCGTAGGCGGTGTTGGCCAAGCAGAATAGTGCGGAGGACACAAGGCCGTGGGCGATTATTAAAATGATTGCTCCGGTAAATCCTCATGGGGTTTGGATTAGGATCCCTCCTGCAACTAGTCCTATGTGACTTACTGAGGAGTAGGCGATTAATGATTTTAAGTCTGTTTGGCGTAGACAGATCGACCCGGTTATGATGATACCCCACAGGGCCAAGATAATGAATGGGTAGGCTAGTTCTTTGGAGAGGGGGTCTAGCATTACTATCATTCGTATTATTCCATAGCCTCCTAGTTTAAGGAGAACTGCAGCTAGGACTATTGATCCAGCTACGGGGGCCTCAACGTGCGCTTTAGGCAGTCAGAGGTGGACTCCATATAAGGGTATTTTTACTAAAAACGCGATTAGGCACCCTGCCCATCAGATTTTATGGCCTCAGGAATTGAGGGCCAGGGGTTGGGAATATTGTAAAATTAATATAGACAGTGTCCCTGTTGATTGTTGTAGGAGAAGGAGGGCTACTAAGAGCGGTAGTGACCCTGCTAGCGTATAAAAAAGGAAATAGGTTCCTGCGTTTAGGCGTTCTGTTTGGTTTCCTCAGCGGGTGATGATGATGAGGGTGGGGATGAGTGTGGCTTCAAATATGAAGTAGAACAGAATAATTGCTTTGGCGACGAATGCTATAATTAGAAAAGTTTGTACTGAAGCCAGGAGAGTAATATATAGTCGTTGTCGGGTGACTGGTTCTGGGTTAATGTGGTTTTGGCTAGCTAGAATTATTAGGGGAAGAAGTCAGCATGTGAGAACAAGAAGGGGGGTGGATAAGGGGTCTGTGGCCATATACATGCTAGAGGTTGTTCAGCCGGTTTCTGATGTTCATTTTAATCAGACAAGGCTGGTAAGTGCAATAAGAAGACTATGTGCGGTTGTTGTTGTTCACAGTCACTTAGGAGAGGATAGTCAGATTGTTGGGAATAGCATAATTGTCGGGATTAGTACTTTTAACATTGTAGAAGATTAAGGTTTTGTAGGCGGTCAGTTCCGTGAGTGCGGGCTGTGGCGACTAGGAGAGCAAGGCCTGCGCTTGCTTCACAGGCGGAAAAAGCTAAGAGAAGTATTGGGGCTGCTGAGAATCCCGTAGATTCAAATTGTATAGCCCAAAGGGCTAGTGCAATAAATAATGATAATATCATTCCTTCTAGGCATAATAGGGCTGATAGCAGGTGGGTCCGGTGGAATGCGAGGCCTATTAGCCCCAGGATAAATGCTGAGGTAAAGCTGAAGTGAACGGGTGTCATAAGGGGGTCGTGGAATTTAACCACGATTTTCTGAGCCGAAATCAGAGGTCTTGTTTTGGACTAACCCTCTATTCTGCTCATTCTAAGCCTCCTTGTGTTCACTCATAGACTAGTCCTAGTGTTAAAAGAATAAGGACTGCTGTGGCTCAGAAAAAGGTTCCGGCGGGGTTGTAGAGTTGGTCGCCTCAGGGCAGGGGAAGCAGGAGAGCGATTTCTAGGTCAAATAGGAGGAATAGGATGGCCACCAAGAAGAATCGAAGGGAGAATGGTAGTCGAGCGGATCCGAGGGGGTCGAAGCCGCACTCGTATGGTGAAAGTTTTTCTGCGTCTGGGTTTATCTGTGGGAGCCAGAAAGATACGACCGCTAGCACGAGGGATAGGGCAATTGTAATAACTAAAATAGTAATAATTAAGTTCATTATCTTTCCTTGGGGTTCAACCAAGACTGGGTGATTGGAAGTCACTCGTACTAGCGCCTAATACTAGAAAGATTATGAGCCTCATCAGTAAATAGATACGTAGAGGAATAGTCATACTACGTCGACAAAGTGTCAGTATCATGCGGCGGCTTCGAAACCAAAGTGGTGTTCAGATGTAAAATGGTATTGGATTTGGCGGAGGAAGCAGACGGCTAAAAATGAGGATCCAATAATGACGTGGAGTCCGTGGAATCCTGTGGCCACAAAGAATGTGGACCCATAGACTCCATCTGCGATTGTAAAGGGTGCTTCGTAGTACTCCATGGCTTGTAGGGCTGTAAAATAAAGTCCTAGAAGGATCGTTAGTGCGAGGGCTTGGATGGCCTGTTTTCGCTCGCCTTCTATAAGGCTGTGGTGTGCTCATGTTACTGTGACCCCGGATGCTAGAAGTACGGCTGTGTTAAGAAGGGGGACTTCAAATGGATCAAGTGTAATAATCCCTGTTGGTGGTCAGCAGCCTCCTAGTTCGGGCGTTGGTGCTAAGCTTGAGTGGTAAAAGGCTCAGAAAAACCCAAGGAAGAAGAAGACTTCAGATGTAATGAATAGGATTATTCCATATCGTAAGCCTTTTTGTACGGGGGGTGTGTGGTGACCCTGGAAGGTTCCTTCTCGAATGATGTCTCGTCATCACTGATATATGGTGAGGAGTAATAGGATTACTCCGAGGGTTATTAGTGTGGTTGAGTGAAAGTGAAACCAGATCGCTAAACCGGATGTCATTAAAAGAGCTCCGATTGCGCCAGTTAGTGGTCATGGGCTTGGATCAACCATATGATATGCATGTGCTTGGTGGGCCATTAAACGTTCTCTTGCAGGTAGAGGCTTAGGAGAAGGACAAATACGTAGGCTTGAATTATTGCAACCGCAACTTCTAGAAGTGTAAGTAAGAAGAGAACAGTGGCTGTTAGAATTGCTACGGTTGGTATTATGGGGAGTAGCACAAATACAGCGGTAGCAATAAGTTGAATTAGGAGGTGTCCTGCAGTTAAGTTGGCTGTTAGTCGGACGCCAAGAGCTAAGGGGCGAATGAATAGGCTAATTGTTTCAATAATAATTAGTACTGGGATTAGTGGAATTGGGGTTCCTTCTGGGAGGAGGTGGCCTAGAGCAACTGTTGGTTGATTACGTATTCCAATAATGACTGTTGCAAGTCATAGGGGTACAGCAAATCCTATGTTGAGGGATAGTTGCGTTGTAGGGGTAAAGGTATATGGCAGGAGGCCAAGCATGTTAATGGTAATAAGAAAAACTATTAGGGAGGCCAGTAATAGAGCTCATTTATGGCCACCAATGTTGAGGGGAAGCATAAGTTGATTAGTAAAGCGGTTAATTAGTCATCCTTGAATGGTAATAAGTCGGTTATTAACCCATCGTGAGGATGGGGAAGGGTATAGGACTCAGGGTAGTGCAATTGCAATGGCAATTAGGGGGATTCCTAGGTAAGATGGGCTTGCAAATTGGTCGAAGAAGCTTATTGCCATGGTCAGTCTCAGGGTTCAGTTTTGTGTGCTTCAGCATTTAGAGGGGAAGGCTCGTTTGGTGAAGTGTGGTTTATGACTTTAGTTGGGATAATGGTGAGAAAAATTACTCACGAGAATACTAAAATTGCAAATCAAGGGGCTGGATTTAATTGGGGCATTTCACTAGAGGTGGTTGGGAGGCACCAATCTTTGGCTTAAAAGGCCAACGCTGTAGCCCAAATTTAGCTTCCTAGTGAGGCGTCTTCTAGTATTAGTGTGGATCAGTTTTCGAAGTGTTCTAGTGGTACTGCCTCAACTACGATCGGCATAAAGCTGTGGTTTGCCCCGCAGATCTCGGAGCATTGCCCATAGAATACCCCTGGTCGGGAGGCAATGAAAGCGGTTTGATTTAGACGTCCAGGCACCGCATCTATTTTTACTCCTAGGGCTGGAACGGCTCAAGAGTGTAAGACGTCTTCGGCCGAGACGAGGACTCGAATTGGTGATTCTATTGGGACTACCATTCGGTGGTCTGTCTCTAGGAGACGGAATTGTCCGGGGGTGAGGTCTTGGGTTGGAATTATATAGGAGTCAAAGCCCAGGCTTTCGTAGTCGGTGTATTCATAGCTTCAGTATCATTGGTGTCCTATAGCTTTAATTGTTAAGTGGGGGTCATTAATCTCGTCTATAAGGTATAAAATTCGTAATGAGGGCAGGGCAATTAAAATAAGGATAACAGCTGGGAGGACGGTTCATACGATTTCGATCTCCTGTGAGTCTAGAATATATTTGTTAGTAAGTTTTGTTGAAACTATTGCTACAATAATGTAGAGTACTAAGGTGCTAATTAAAAATACAATTATTAGAGCATGGTCATGGAAGTGGAGAAGTTCTTCTATAACGGGTGACGCCGCGTCTTGGAATCCTAGTTGTGTGGGATGTGCCATTAAGCCCGTGGGCTTAAGACATGCAGGAGTTTAACCTACTATTTCACCTTGACAAAGTGATGTAATTTACAAGTTTACTAATGTCTTATAAGGAAGTGACAGAGTGGTCATGTGGCTGGCTTGAAACCAGCATATGGGGGTTCAATTCCTCCCTTCCTCGATTAATTTGATCGAACTTGAACGAATGCTGGCTCTTCAAATGTGTGGTATGGTGGCGGGCATCCGTGTAGTCATTCTACATTTGTTGTGGTTAATTCAACTGATAAAACTTCTCGCTTAGCGGCAAAGGCTTCTCATAAGATAAATAAGAACATAATTACTGCTACTAGTGAAATAAGTGACCCAATAGAAGAAACTGTATTTCATAGGGTGTAAGCGTCTGGGTAGTCTGAGTATCGTCGTGGCATTCCTGCCAGGCCTAGGAAGTGTTGTGGGAAGAATGTGAGGTTAACTCCTACAAATATCACCCCAAAGTGAATTTTTGTTCAGGTGCTGTGTAGGGTAAATCCAGTGAATAGTGGAAATCAGTGTACAAAGCCTGCTATAATTGCGAATACAGCACCCATTGACAAGACATAGTGGAAGTGGGCAACTACGTAGTACGTGTCGTGGAGAACAATATCAAGGGATGAGTTTGATAGGACAATCCCAGTTAGCCCTCCAACGGTAAATAGGAAAATGAAGCCTAGGGCCCATAATATTGGCGTTTCTCATTTAATTGAGCCTCCATGGAGTGTCGCCAGCCAGCTGAAGACTTTTACACCTGTTGGGATGGCAATAATTATTGTTGCTGATGTAAAATATGCTCGTGTGTCTACGTCTATTCCAACTGTAAACATATGGTGGGCTCAGACGATGAATCCTAGAAGACCGATGGCTATTATTGCTCATACCATTCCCATATAACCAAATGGTTCTTTTTTACCGGCATAGTAAGCTACCACGTGGGAAATAATCCCAAAGCCTGGCAGGATTAAGATGTACACTTCTGGGTGCCCAAAAAATCAGAATAAATGTTGATATAAAATCGGATCTCCTCCTCCTGCGGGGTCAAAGAATGTTGTGTTTAAATTTCGGTCTGTTAGAAGCATTGTAATTCCTGCTGCTAGGACTGGCAGGGAAAGTAAGAGAAGGACTGCTGTTACTAAGACGGCCCACACAAATAGCGGTGTTTGATATTGGGAGATGGCTGGGGGTTTTATATTAATGGTTGTGGTAATAAAATTAATTGCCCCTAGGATGGATGACACACCTGCTAAATGCAGGGAGAAAATAGTTAGGTCTACGGATGCCCCCGCGTGGGCTAAGTTGCCTGCTAGTGGAGGATAAACAGTTCATCCTGTTCCCGCCCCGGCTTCTACGCCAGATGAGGCCAGAAGTAAAAGGAAGGACGGTGGTAATAGTCAGAAGCTTATGTTATTCATTCGTGGGAATGCCATATCCGGGGCCCCGATTATCAGGGGCACTAGTCAGTTGCCAAAGCCTCCAATGAGAATAGGCATTACTATAAAGAAAATTATAACGAAGGCATGTGCAGTGACAATGACATTGTAAATCTGGTCATCACCAAGGAGTGATCCGGGTTGGTTTAGTTCAGCGCGGATTAGTAGACTGAGAGCAGTACCGACTATTCCGGCTCAGGCACCAAATACTAGGTAGAGGGTGCCAATGTCTTTGTGGTTGGTAGAAAAGAATCAGCGTGTAATTGCCACAGGTAGGATGGCCGAAGTTAGGCGGTGGGTTGTAGCCCCGAAGATAGAGGTTTAAGTCCTCTTCCTATCATAGTCCCGTGGTGAAGAACACATTAGATTGCAAATCTAAAGACGCAGATTAACGTCTGCCGGGGCTTTCCCGCCTTACTTAGGCTAACGGCGGGAAAGTAGATGAATGCTCGCTGGTTTGAGCGCTTAGCTGTTAACTAAGAGTTTGTAGGATCGAGGCCTTCTCATCTAGAAAGGCTTTAGCTTAATTAAAGTGTCTGATTTGCATTCAGAAGATGTGGGATAAAGTCCCGCAAGTCTTAGGCAGAGACTAGGAGATTTTCACTCCTGCTTAGAGCTTTGAAGGCTCTTGGTCTGGGTTATCCTAAGTCCCTAGGCAGTTAATGCCATAATGGATGGGGCGATTGGTAGGAGGCCCAGGGCTGTGGTTGTGAATAGGGCCAGTGCAAGTGTTAATTGTGTGGTTTGGGTTCGTCATGGTGTTGTGGCGTTGGCTGTGCTAGGGGAGATGGTTAGGGTTATTGCGTAACATAGTCGTAGATAAAAATATAAACTTAGTAGGGCGGCTAAGGCTATAATCGTTGCGGTGGCTGGGAGGTCTTGTTTTGCTAGTTCTTGCAGAATTAGTCATTTTGGCATAAATCCTGTTAGTGGAGGAAGTCCTCCGAGTGATAGTAGGGCTATGGCTGTGGTTGCTGTTAGGATTGGGGTTTTTGATCATGTTGCTGTTAAGGAGTTAATTTTTGTGGCTGACGCTATTTTTAGTGATAGGAAGGCTGTGGATGTTATAAAAATGTATAGTCCAAGAGTAATTAGGGTTAGTTGGGGGGCGTATTGCAGAATAATAATCATCCATCCCATGTGTGCAATTGATGAGTAGGCTAGAATTTTACGTAGTTGAGTTTGGTTAAGTCCTCCTCATCCTCCAGTAAGTGTTGATAAGAGGCCCAGGGCTGTAAGTAGTGTAGGGTTGGTGTTTGGGGCTACTTGAATAATTAGTGCGAATGGGGCTAGTTTTTGTCATGTGGACAGGATTAGCCCTGTTGTTAGGTCAAGTCCTTGTAGTACTTCTGGTATTCAGAAGTGTATTGGTGCAAGACCTACTTTTAGTGCCAGGGCGGTTAAGGTTATGGTTGAAGCAATGGGGTGTGAGAGGTTATTAATGTCTCATTCTCCAGTGATTCATGCATTTGTGGTGGCCGCAAATAGAATTATTGCTGCTGCGGTGGCTTGGGTGAGGAAATACTTGGTGGTTGCTTCAACTGCCCGTGGGTGGTGTTGTTGTGCTATTAATGGGAGGATTGCTATGGTATTAATCTCTAACCCTATTCAAGCAAGTAGTCAGTGGGAACTGGCAAAGGTTAGGGTGGTCCCTAGGCCTAAACTAGAGAGGAGGATTATAAGTACGTAGGGGTTCATTGACAAGGGAGGGATTTTAACCGTCATGTTCGGGGTATGGGCCCGAAAGCTTGATTAGCTGACCTTGTCGTAGGAAGTGGTGTAAAGGAAGCACCTGGAGTTTTGATCTCCTGAGTATGGGTTCGATTCCCTTCTTTCTAGGAACTGGAGGGGCTTTAACCCTCATAAGCCACTCTATCAAAGTGGTCCTTGGGCATTCAGGCACGGTTCCTTGTTAGAGTTGTGGGGGGAGTCCTGCAAGTGCGATTGGCAGGGCGGTGTGTCATAATACCAGGGCTAGGGTAAGTGGGAGGAAATTTTTTCATACTAGATGCATTAGTTGATCATATCGGAATCGTGGGTAGGAGGCTCGGACTCATAGGAAGACGACTGAGAGGAGTGCGGCTTTGGTTATTAGGTTAATTGTCGTTAGTTCTGGTATGGTTGGTGTGTGGGAGGCTCCAAGAAATAGAATAGCGGATAGGGTATTTATTAGTAGAATGTTGGCGTATTCAGCTAGGAAAAATAAGGCGAATGGGCCTCCTGCGTATTCTACGTTAAATCCTGATACCAGTTCGGACTCACCCTCAGTCAGGTCGAAAGGTGCTCGGTTTGTTTCTGCTAGTGTTGAGATGTATCATATTGCAGCTAGGGGTCAGGCTGGAATTAGGAGTCAAATGGCCTCTTGAGTGGTGTTAAATGTTTGGAGTGTATATCCCCCTGAAAAGATAATAATGGATAGAAGAATAAGTCCTAGGCTTACTTCGTAAGAGATTGTTTGGGCTACGGCCCGTAGGGCGCCAATGAGTGCATATTTTGAGTTTGACGCTCATCCTGACCCGAGGATGGAGTAAACTGCTAGGCTGGACATGGCCAGAACAAATAAAATTCCAAGGTTGAGGTCAGTAACTGGGTGGGGCATTGGTATAGGTGATCATAGAGTTAGGGCTAGTGTTAAAGCCAGTACGGGGGCTGTTAGGAATAAAATTGGTGATGATGTTGATGGGCGGATTGGTTCTTTAATAAATAGTTTTACCCCATCAGCGATTGGTTGGAGGAGTCCATATGGTCCAACGACGTTTGGGCCTTTTCGTAGTTGCATATATCCTAGCACTTTTCGTTCGATTAATGTTAAAAATGCTACGGCTAGTAGGACTGGTACAATATATGCGAGAGGATTAATTAGATGGGTTAGTAGAGTGTTTAGCATAAACTAAGAAGAGGATTTGAACCTCTGGCTGAAAGGGCTTAGGCCTTTTGCAATTACCATGCTCTGCCATCTTAGTGTGGCCTTGTTTAGGCGGATATATGGGTTCTCCCTTTGTTTGATTTAGTTGTTTTCATCAATTAGGGGTGGGGCGCGCTTTTAGCGTTGGCCCCTCTTTTCCGGTCCTTTCGTACTAGGAAAAGTAACATTACAGATAGAAACTGACCTGGATTGCTCCGGTCTGAACTCAGATCACGTAGGACTTTAATCGTTGAACAAACGAACCCTTAATAGCGGCTGCACCATTAGGATGTCCTGATCCAACATCGAGGTCGTAAACCCCCTCGTCGATATGGACTCTGGGAGGGGATTGCGCTGTTATCCCTAGGGTAACTTGGTCCGTTGATCGGCCTTAGTGGGCCGGATCATATTTGGTCAGATTTTCTGTGACTTTGAAATGTCTTTCTTGGTTTTAAGCTTTTTGGCTCAGTCCACGTGGAGGATCTTTTATTCTCCGCGGTCGCCCCAACCGAAGGTAAAATCCCATGTTTCGCTAGGTTTGTGCTGTTTATTGAGTTGTTTAAACGTGATTGGGTTTGTACCTTAAGCTCCAAAGGGTCTTCTCGTCTTGTAGTTGTATACCCGCTTCTGCACGGGTAGATCAATTTCACTGACTTGAAAGGGGAGACAGTTAAGCCCTCGTTTGGCCATTCATACAGGTCTTCATTTAAAAGACAAGTGATTGCGCTACCTTTGCACGGTCAAAATACCGCGGCCGTTGAACTTGTGGTCACTGGGCAGGCTGGACCTCCTATACTTTGAGGTTTGCAGGAGGCGATGTTTTTGGTAAACAGGCGAGGCTTGTGTTTGCCGAGTTCCTTCCCTTTCTTTTAGTCTTTCCCTGGTGGCACTCCGGTGTGGGGATAACGATTTTGGTGCTGTGAGGTTTTCTTGAATTTATTTGTTCTTTACGCTGCCCTCTTTTTTTGGGTTCGTTGATTGCCAGTGGTTGGTCCGATCTGGCTTACACTTGTGCCGGGGAGGGGATGGGTCCCCTTGTTACTCATTTTAGCATAGTTTCTTCCATGTTAGCATGGAGTGGCCTAATAGACTTAGGGGAGTAAGATTTTTTATCAGAATAATAAACTTTTTGTCGTTTGAGCTTTAACGCTTTCTGTTCAGATGGCTGCTTTTAGGCCCACTGGGACGACGTGTTTTGTGAAGTATGATCTTTATCCTCCTGCATAAGATTGTATTCTTTGTTAAAGGGGCTGTACCCCCTTTAACTAACTCTCGTGTTTCGCTTTTTGTGCTAATTAGATGTTGCTTGGTTCGCTTAAGGGGCACGAGGCTGAACTTCTATTCATTTTTTAGGCAACCAGCTATCACCAAGTTCGGTAGGTCTGTCACCTCTACCCGGGGATCTTCCCACTCTTTTGCCACAGAGACGGGTTGGCCCACATTGGCTGTCCCGGGGTAGCTCACTTGGTTTCGGGGTTTCAGACTAAAGGTCTCTTTGCCTGAATATACTGGCTAAATCATGATGCAAAAGGTACGAGGTTAGGTCTCTGCTTTTTAGTGCTTGTATGGGTTATTTCATTACTTTTTCAGCTTTCCCTTGCGGTACTTTTTCTATCGCTTATGGGCACCTTTTCCGTCTCCCGTACTAAGGTGGAAAAATGGTTTAGTTTGTAGGTTGCGGTTATGTTGTGTTATTTACGTTGTTTAGTTATTTTGGTTATTAAGCTAGCTGTTTGGCTCAGGGCGATCCAACTTGCATGGATGTCTTCTCGGTGTAAGGGAGATGCTTAACTATCTCAGCCACGTCCTGGGTTTGATCCAAGTGCACCTTCCGGTACACTTACCATGTTACGACTTGCCTCCCCTTGTCGGTGCTTTGGTGTTAAATACATTTGTTGCTATTTGACAGGGGAGAGTGACGGGCGGTGTGTACGCGCCTCAGAGCCGGGTTCAAAAGGACACTCTATTTCCTTTTTACTACTAAATCCTCCTTCGAGCATTAGTTTTCATAATGCTGTTCGTATTATTCTGTGATAGAAAATGTAGCCCATTTCTTCCCACTTCGTGCGCTACACCTCGACCTGACGTTTTGGGTTGTGCCCATTTTGCTTACTGTTGGACCTTCACAGGGTAAGCTGACGACGGCGGTATATAGGCGGGGATGACTAGAAGTGGTGAGGTTTAACGGGGGTTATCGGTTCTAGAACAGGCTCCTCTAGGGGGGTCTAAGGCACCGCCAAGTCCTTTGGGTTTTAAGCTGACGCTCGTAGTACCCTGGCGGACGTTTATTGTGATAAAACGTCTAGGTTTATGGCTGGGCATAGTGGGGTATCTAATCCCAGTTTGTTTCTCAGCTTTCGTGGGGTCAGGTGGGCTGGTATTGAAGCTACTTTCGTGTTTGGACTTCGGACGCTCAGTAGCGTATGACGGCCAAGAGGCCCTTTGGCTTTATTTTTTACTCTCCTTAACCACCCTTTACGCCGTGTTTATCAACTAGGGCCCCTCGTATAACCGCGGTGGCTGGCACGAGTTTTACCGGCCCTCTTAGCACTGCCTAAGTCAAGCTTTTGCTCATGGCTTAATGTTTATCACTGCTGAATTCCCTTGGGGGTGTGGCGTGGCAAGGCGTCTTGGGCTAAAAATTGTGCCTGATGCCTGCTCCTCGTCCCCGGGCGGGGGATTAAGGGCATCCTCACGGGGCTGCGGAGACTTGCATGTGTAAGTTGTGCTAAAGCTGATAGTAAAGTCAGGACCAAGCCTTTGTGCATGCGGGACTTTCTAGGGTCCATCTTAGCATCTTCAGTGCCATGCTTTATGTTAAGCTACGCTAGC